GATGACACAATATGGATTTCTATAGATGAGACATCCTGCAAATCATTTCGATACTAATCTTACTCTAGAAAAATAAAAAAGAAAATTTCAAGCAAAAAAAAGACTCTTAATGCTCCGGGCGAAAAGATGAAATCTTGGATTTTTGCGCATATCCCAATCCTTATTGATTATCTCATCACAGTTAAAATTTTCTTTTTTATTTTTACTTTTTTTTATAAGTTCATTTTTTTTATAAGTTCATTGAAGAAGTTTTATTTGCTCAGTAAGTTACTCCCACCCCTTTTTTTGTTTGTCCACTACTTCTTATGAATCGAAACAAACGAGTTCCGATAGAACTGGAAAATCAAATAAATAGTAATCTTTGACGAACAGGATCAATAATCATTATTATTTCCACACAAGAAAAGGAATTTTCCACCCTTTTCTTGTGTGGAAGATTAGGAAGACGAGTAATCCCTCCTAGAATCATTTGTTCCTTTCATTTATCCGCGTGTATTCCCCTCCTACTTATGCCTATTATCTATTAGAATTCGATTCTATTAGGTACAAAAAAACTATTGATGCATTACATGGCATTTACAATCTGCCAATGGGAGGCCTAGCATAGTCACAACACTCCCATTTTGATTGAAAAAAAGAAGGGGGATCAAGTAGTCTTCTTCACAATATACATACTATTGCTAGGAATGGGATACAAGCAATTTCCGGCATCTCGCAGAAAAACAGTATAAACAAAGCAAGCAAAACATTTTCCATGATTTTTTTGAATCATACATAATTGCATCGATCACAACAATTCGGCTCTTTTTACCAGCTTGATGAATCCGTGGATCTAGAAATTCATTTCGGACAATTGAACCTTCTCAAACTGTTTCTTTTTTAGAACCAAAAAGATTTGTGCCAGAATAACAGATGCCAAGAAGAACAACAAACCTTGGACACGTAATGGATCTTGAAGTACTATTTCTGCATCTCCCTGACCAAATCCACCCACATTGGGATTACTCGTTAATGGTTGATCAAGCTTGATAGATTCACCCTCTGAAACAAGAAGTTCTGGTCCTGGAGGTATAATATCAACCACTTGGTGTCCATCCGATGCGTCAGCTATGGTTATTTCATACCCCCCTTTTTCTTTACGTACTATTCTGCTTACTATACCTGCTGCTGTAGCATTATAGACTGTATTGTTACTCTTGTTCCCATCGGGATAAATCTGACCTCTTCCCCTGTTCCCACCTACATATATGGGATACTTTAAGAAGTGAACGTCTTTCTTAGTATCAGGGTCCGGGGAAAGAATGGGAAAGACGATTTCACTATATTTCTGACCAGGAACAGGACCTACCACAAGAATATTTCTTTTAGTGGGGCGATAACTCTGAAAAGACAGATTGCCTATCTTTTCTTTCATCTCGGGAGAAATACGATCGGGGGGAGCTAATTCGAATCCCTCGGGTAAAATAAGAACAGCCCCCACATTCAAAGCCCCCTTTTTCCCATTAGCAAGAACTTGTTTCAGTTGCATATCATAAGGGATTCTAACAACTGCTTCAAATACAGTATCAGGAAGCACAGCTTGTGGAACCTCAATATCCACGGGCTTATTAGCTAAATGGCAATTGGCGCATACAATACGCCCAGTTGCTTCTCGTGGATTTTCATAACCCTGCTGCGCAAAAATGGGATATGCATTTGAAATAGATGTCCGAGTTATGACATATATCATGATCGATACGGAAATGAATCGAGTCATCTGTTCCTTTACCCAAGAAAAGGTATTTCTATTTTGCATGGTCCAATTATTGATCCCGGAAATTTCTACAATAAATTAGGTAGGTAGCTAGTATAGTTCCCTATCCACGATTCTGCCATTGTACTGGAGGGGGAATCCCTTAGACGGGTAGAAGTATAAAGAGTGAGTCAGATTAAAAATGGTTTGTTTATGTACGAAGTAACATTCGGATTTGATTGATATCGGCAGATCAAATGAGTTCGTCATTCATTCATTGAATGATAAACCACTACAAGTGAAGGAGATACACGATTTAAATAATGGAAGATCCAATATTTCAAAATTGTATCTAGAATGACTGGAAAAGTGGAAACAAGACCAGATATAATTTGATTGTTATGAGCAAATCCAAAATCTTTGTAGACCGAACCAATCATTAGTTCCCAACCATGGGGCGAGTGGAATCCGATACATAAATCAGTTAATAAAAGAATAGAAAAAGCTTTTATTGTGTCGCTTAAGTTATAGAGGAATTCCTGAACCCAAGAATTAAGAATGACAAGTTCTTCATTACCCAGAATAGAATAACCACTTAGAATAGCAAAACAGATTATATTTGTCGAGAAATGCAAAATTATATGGATATGATCTTCATTGTGCATTTTGACCAATTGTATTGTTTCTTTGTGGATTCCTATACGAAGCTTTTGTATCTGTGTCTCCGGGTACTCCTTTATCATTTCGTCCAACAGGAATAGTTGTTCTAATTCTATGAATCTTTCTAGAACGTTCTTCTCTTGAATATCATTCAAAAAAGTTTCGGATTGCCTTGTATTCCACCAATTAGTAACTAAAGGTTCCAGACTTTTATTAAATGAGAGAGAGATCCACCAGGGCAAAAAGACTATAGATGCAAGATATGGGAGGGGAGTCAATGCTTTCTTTTTTGGCACTTTTAATATGTTCTGTAAATTGTTAATGAAACTGCTTCATTCGCCGACTCTATCTGATCCGATATTTCTATGAAGCATGAGTTCTATAACAAGGTATGGAACCTATGGATCGGATCTATTCCTTCTTTTTTTTTTTTTTGAATTGTTTAGTCCTTGGATCTAGAAAGAATATAGAAATAGAATAAAGGTCCGTTTCGAATGAAGAAATAATCAAGTTCCCAGATATCTCAATTGGTCAAATTCGAACCAATTGTATCTTCATTTGTTCCTTTCGATGAATGCACGAAAAACCACTTGAAGTAATGAATATTATTCGGATTTCGAGACGAAAGAACTCCCCCTGGATCAATCAATTATTTCGAAATGTTTCACTGGCTACCCACAGCCCAGGAATAATTGAGGGGATATTTCTGAAGAATATTGATGATGAAATCCGAAATGGGTGGCAAAACAAGAGAGAAATTGAATAGTTATGAGAGATCCAATCGTTTGGTCATCAAGGAGCAAAAGAAAGGATAAAAAAAAAGAAACATCGATTGACGAAAGAGAGATAATTTACGAGATACGATCCATCTGTATCTAACGTATCAATTCAAAATATTGGTCCTAAAAAGATGAATTCTGTACTGTATTCCGAAATGTTCTGATATGTGTGATGAATACATACTTATTAGATTTGTTACTAGTATGAAAGAATTGAGTTTAGTTCCATATGTAAAAAAAAGAGTTTTGGTGGATAAAAATAGCTTCTTATTATGGTTGTTCCGTATTCGTCCGCCTGCTTTATTCTATGGGCCACAACACAACGGTATTACCAACGGAACGGGGGAAATAGAATCGAACATGTTTTGCTCGAATAAACGTTCCGAAGAAACTTCAGTTATATTAAAAAGGGGATTCCTGAGTTCCTTCCCTCATGCGGAGAAAGCATTCATTCTTCAGTTCATTTCAAAATACTTCAATTGGTACGCGCAAGAAATAGGCCGATTCAGCAGCTTTTTGTTCAATTTCTCGTGGAGTAAAATTCTCATCGGTACGAGTCAAGGGAATGGCTCCCTGGCCTCTGATTTCCATATAAAGGACACGACGAGGATAAAGACCCTCTTTAACTTCCATTCTGATTGACTGGATATCTCTCATAAGGAATCGAAGGAAGATGCGACGATTTATTCCAGGAAATCCCCAACGAAAAATACACACTATTCCTTCTTTTCTATCAAAAAGATCATAACCACTACCTACATTCCACGAAATTGTGCACCACAAATAGGAACTAATGAACAGACCAGCGATCCCGTAGAAAGACATCACGATTCCTTGGGGAAAAAAAAGGATTTCCTGAGAGGGAAATACGGATATCAGATTCCTACCAAGATAACTGGAAGTTCCAACCAATAAGAATCCTAGTGAACCTAAAAAAAGGATACAGGCCCAGCAGAAATTACTTGTTTTTCGAGACCCCGTTATAAGTTCTATCCATATACGTTCGGATTGCCGGTTCATACTCGATCCAGTTGCATTCTATTGGAATTGAGAGAATAGAATAAGCCAAATGAATTTGACTTTACTTTTTTTTTGTTTTGATACCGAAGTAACTCTCATCAACTAGCACTATTATGATGTAAACCATTAGGAGTAATTCATCGAATTGGTTAGATATAAAATAATAACATCCCCTTCATATGATCCCACTATGTATATCTACATACATATAGATACATTGACTTTCTATTTCAGATATTCGCTGATCTATTTGAAAACAAAAACAGCTATACCCACATACAATATACATGCATTTATCCATATATCATGGATCTGCATGCATAACAATAACAGCTTTTTTATTTGTGCTCGGAGGGAGTCACATGTCGTACCGTACCCTATTCCACTAAAAGATATCTGTATTATGATCCAAGTCCAAGTGTTAAAATAAATTGATGAGATTTGATCCCATCGGATCTAAACAATCTTGTTTTTTTGAACATGAAGAGATAAAGAAGCCATTGCAATTGCCGGAAATACTAGGCCCACTAAAGGCACAAAAATAGAGGGTAAATTGAAATCTGTCATAGAATAGGTGCCTCGATTTAATATTTGTACTTATTATAAATTTGTACTTGTTAGAAATATATCTTATGATAAGTATATTTATTATAAGTATATAATAAGTGCAAGGAATGTAGAACTAAATAAGTGTACCTATTCATCTTTCTACACAAAATATATGTATGATAATCCGCTTTTTTATTCTTGTTCTCCCGTCCTTATCTTATAATAAAGAGTTTCTTACGAGTTCCCTAAGGATTCGTTAGAATACGATCCAACAGGGATTCATAGTAAAAAAAAAGGAGGTTCTCGGGAGATATAGATATAGAAATATGCAACATTTCTATTATAGATTTTCATTATTCTATATATTAATACGTAAGAAGGAAGGGAACATAACATGAAATTCTTTTCATTTTCCCAATTCTATTCCGCAGAAAGAAGAATTCACTCTTTTCTCCTCTTTATTTTATAGAGGGTTCCTGATTTCTAATCATCAATAGGGGTAGGATAAAAAATCTGGAGAAAATCAAAATCAAAAAAGTAATTATCCGAAACTTCTGATTCTGACTATAGAACTTATGTCACCAAAGAAAACCCCATTCTTCTTATTTGGACTTTGATTGCGATGAACTAAAGTTCGCTACAAATAACTGAGCCTAGTACTAGTGCTCTACTTTAATTTTGAGTCAAGGGAAAGAAACCGTGTAGCTGAAATAACTCACTCAGAACACCTTTTAAAGGGTTACGTGGTACGATTGGATCAAATAAGCCCTTATGGAATGAATATTCAGCCGCTTGTGAACCCTCGGGTACTGTCTTATTCAATGTTTGTTCAATTACTCTTTTACCCGCAAATGCAATGTAGGCATTGGGTTCAGCAATAATGATATCTCCCAACATACCAAAACTGGCTGTCACTCCACCGGTTGTAGGAGATGTAAGGATTGATACATAGAATAACTTTTTATTTGATTGATAATCATATAAAGCGGAAGATATTTTAGCCATTTGCATCAAGCTCAAACTTCCCTCTTGCATGCGTGCTCCTCCAGAAGCACACACCATAATAACAGGTAAAGATCTATTAGTAGCATACTCGATCAAACGGGTGATTTTCTCGCCTACTACGGATCCCATACTACCTCCCATGAACTCAAAATCCATAACCCCCATTGCTATGGGAATACCGTTTAGTTGACCTATGCCTGTTTGAACAGCCTCAGTTAAACCTGTCTTTCTTTGATACGAATCGATACGATCTCTATAAGGCTCCTCTTCCGAGTGAAATTCAATGGGGTCGATAGAGACCATGTCTTCATCCATAGGATCCCAAGTGTCCGGATCAATCGAAAGTTCGATTCTATCTGAACTACTCATTTTCAAATGATATCCACATTGTTCACAAATATTCATTTTTGACTTAAAAAATTTCTTATAATTTAATCCATAACAATTTTCGCATTGAACCCATAAATGTCTGTATTTTTGATTTATATCGAAATCATTCGATCCTTCTCCTATATCACTGTCATTACCGCCAGTTCTTATATTAGAATTCCCACTATCACTACCACTTATACTTTCACCACTACAAATATAACTATAAATGTAACTATCAATACGGATTTCAGAACGAAGATAACTATCAATGCAACTATTAATGTGATTATTCCAACTATATTTAGTATCATACATGTCACAATCATAGTAGCGATTGTCACTCTTAGACCCATTATTCAGATAACTAGAAAAAGAACTTTCTAGTTCACTCAGAAAAGAACTATCATTGTCAATCTCAAAAATCTGATTTTCAATATCAAAATATACGGAATAACTGTTACCATTACTATCCCTAACTAAAAAAGTTTCATCAGAGATGAAACTCCAAATGTCCCTGACACCTAAAAAATGATCAACATTACTGCAACTATAACTGCCACTATCGCTACAACTAGGAATGTTTTTATGCGTATCATTTAGAATGGGGTCTTCACTTCCACTGGTATTTCCAATAGGACAGCCAAGACTGTCCATTGATTTACTTAGCCCACACCTGTGTTCTAACTCCTCGTTAGACAATATCGAATTGAACCACCATTTTTCCATAGAGCCTTCCTGCCCCCTATTTGAAAATACAATAGATGAATAGTCATTCGATGAATAATCATTTTACTATTTCATTTCCTATCGGAATAAGCATATAGATCCAATTACTAGGATCATTAACTAATAACGAGTTAGCATTGAAAGAAATGATTCTGGGAATCCGGGGTATCAATTCACTATATATGATGGAACCTTTTCTTCAATTAACGAGGGGTTTCTCCCATGTCATGTACAAATTCTCATCGAAAAGATAAATATTTGCTCCCTCCTATGAAGAATTCATTTTCGTAGAATCTTGTATAATAGAATATTAAGTGCCTATTGCAACACGGAATGAAAGGGACAATATACAGGATGGGTAGAAGGAGTTGTGACCCTTGGCTTGATCTATGGTCCGAAACTACGGGATATAAAATGATCCACCAATCCTAAGGATCCATAGGATTAATTATGGATCCAACAATAGAAGCATTGAGTTGTTTAGTCTTAGATCTTATCGTGTATTTAGATCTTGTATATATATAAATAGGTAAGGTATGTACTGATATATGCAAGATATATGCAAATAGATAGGATCTTCATTCTTTATTCGGCTCAATCCTTTTAGTAAAAGATTGGGCCGAGTTTAATTGCAATTAGGGGAACGAGCGGGAATTA